ATCAAATCCTATAGAAATGATGAAATTTCGATTCCATCAATCTTTGACTGGAATCTATGAGATAGGTGGAATAAAAATTTATACTTAACTTAAATTGTCATTTTTAAGAGATACAAATGGAACGGAATTGAGAAAACAGTTCTAGAAACAGAATTGTCCCGCTTAGGCTTACTATGCTTTGGGATTTTTTTTATAATATCAAAACTGAGTCAGTTTCTTATATTATAATGTATAACGGTATTGATATTCTAATCTACTTGAAGATATCTAATCTACTTGAATATTTAATACCAGAAAACTAAAGGAATGTTGTATTGATGAACCCACCTAATGTCTTTTCTCTTCTTTTATTGCCCTCCTGTCGTCAATTGACAGTATTATTTAGGGCTCAATCAATTGACAGTATTATTTAGGGCTCAATATAATATAATTTGATTTGATATGACTTTGATATGATTTAGGGCTCAATATAATTCCCAAATCGGACTTTGGTAAATCCTTTTTTGCATCTCCTGCTGATTCAGAGGTACGGGTTTTTGGATCCAATGCAGAACTCTTTCTGAATGAGAGAGATAAAGACGAGAAAGACCAATGAAAGAAAGTTGAAAGATTTTATAGTTTAACGGTAAAGTTTGATTACCATTAACCTACAGAAAAGTTCACGAGTTTTTCGGTTTGATTCATATCCTATTCATCTTCTAAAAGTGTCCCTCGGCTGATTTATATAAGGTGGCCTTAGGCCTTATTCCCTATTGTATTTGTATTGTGTAGTGCTTTTTGATTTCCTAAAGGTGGACGGCCCTCGACAACTACTATTTCTAGTTTATTTATGAATAAAGGTGGCCATAGGCCCCTATGGTCCATTGGTGCCCCTATGGTCCAGTGGTTACGACCTCTCTCTTTCACGGAGAAAACGAGGGTTCAAGTCCCTCTAGGGGTATACCAAGACCATAGGAGTAGGATTTTATCAAAAGTGAAATGTATTTGTCAAGTCCGCCTGGGAGACGAAAGGAAGTTGATTATGGAACGTCTAATTAGGCGTTGGGTCGATGCCCGAGTGGTTAATGGGGACGGACTGTAAATTCGTTGACAATATGTCTACGCTGGTTCAAATCCAGCTCGGCCCAACAATTCGCCAATCTACTATCAGATGGTAGAACCCTCTTGTTCTTAAGAAATACCTGATAAGAGAGAAGAAAAAAGAATCAAAATTTTCTGCTAGATCTCTTCTTATTTCCCTGGGATTGTAGTTCAATAGGCAAGAGCACCGCCCTGTCAAGGCGGACGTTGCGGGTTCGAGCCCCGTCAGTCCCGACGGATCCAATAAGTACATCAATTCACCTCTCCATTTTATGTGAAATGAAAGAAGGGACAGAGAGCATAATTTCATTCCGAGGGGGTTTCCCCTCTTTTTTTCAGGATTCTGTCGAAGAAAGAACAAACCCTAAACTAAAATGAAAATAACGAAAATAGTGACGAATAGTGAAGTTGATAGAATATTCCATCTTTTCTCCCGCGATTCATCTTTCTCATACTTCTTTGTCTTCCAAAGAAAATTGGATCATTCCAATTTACAACCCAATTCCTCTCTTTTTCCACTTCGCTTGTATTGTTTGTTGGGGTTTTGTAGTTAATGGAAACGGACGAGGATACTTCATTTGATGGTTCTACCCGGAAGACCTAAGGTAGGTTATAGAAAAGAACAGAAGGATAAATAAAGGAATTTTTGATTGGTCCGGGAATCCAATCTTGGATTCGGTATGGATAAAAGATCTTCGTATGTTATACTATTCAATTCTCGACGACGAATTAATTTAATAGCTCAGATATTGTTATTCATGATATTGATCCGATTCAAGATCATCGATAGGTAATGCATTCATTGAATTGACAGGTGAAAGATTTATCATCTCTATGGGATTAAATCCCGAGTTATTGTGAAATAAAAAAACGATGAGATTGAGATTATGGAAGTAAATATTCTTGCATTTATTGCTACTGCACTGTTCATTTTAGTTCCTACTGCTTTTCTACTTATCATTTACGTAAAAACAGTCAGTCAAAATAATTAATTACTTGAAATGAAACTTGACTTCTTAGTTCTTATCAATAGTTGAAGAAATCAAATCAAAAGGATTCTTTTTTTGCGTCTTAAATGAAATCCACGGGCTATAATGGACGGTATTCTATGAGATCCGAGAGTATGGTAAGAAAGACATTTCTTTCTTACCATACTCTCTATTAGTGTTATAGTATTGTATAAAATTGCACTTGACTTTCTAATAAAGTTGCTATACTATATTAGCTTCTATCTTCAATATATGTAGTGATTAATCCATATATGGAATTAACGTAGGACCCCATTTTCTTTCTGAAAAATTTCTTTCTTTCTGCAATAATTGTTTTACTGTTATAGAATCCATTTCTCCATTAGAATCCAATGGAATTTCGAAATGAATATATTTTGATTTGAAAATTATTGCAATTCAAATAAAAAATACGTTGCAGAACGATCTATAAAACAATTGATACCTTTCATTCCTCAACTAAATTAGTAGTGCTTCTAAAGTCCACTTCTTCCCCATACTACGAGTGAAAGGGAAAATGTAAAGACTACCATTAAAGCAGCCCAAGCGAGACTTACTATATCCATGTCAATTATGTCCCTTATCTTTATGATAGAAATATTCCATTATTGTATTGCTCACTAATAATAGTAGAATCCATGGTCCAGAGTCAAAAAGGGATTCTGGCCGAACACTATTCACCATTGATGAACCAATCAAATAAATCCATTTCTAAAAAATTCCTATATGATTTCTAATCGGGAAAGACTAAACACAAATAAAATACACAATCACGCTACAAAGGAATGTTACTAATGGAACATATAGTAATAAAAAAAGAGGTCCCATTCTTTGTTGCCTTCAAAGTAAAAATCGATCCAGTGCTATCTATTACATACTTTTATTTGCTATTTGATCTAATCTGTACCCTTTCCCGATTGTCTCTCTGAAGCAGTTGATAGATAGTATATTATACTCTTGACGAGGGGTTTCAAAAAAAATAAGAATTTTTTCACTTTTTCTATAAAAAAGTAAATGATCCATCCAATCTCAATCTAATAGTGATTGAATGCCTGACCACTCAGAGATTCTCGCGAGTCTATATATGTAGATTACAAAAAGGACTTCCCACAACTAGTTAGCGCTGGCTATGCCAATGAAATTCAAGACCCAATCAGTAGACATTGCATTAGCAGTAATTAGGTGATTTATATTAGCAGATAAGAGATTTTGATTCGTTTGTTGATGAGGCGGCACCCGGATTTGAACTGGGGAAAAAGGATTTGCAGTCCCCCGCCTTACCACTCGGCCATGCCGCCAAAATTTATGACAAATGCGAACCATTAACTACATTAACTATTCGTTGACGGAGAATTCCTGAATGATTCTTGGATTTGAATCTAAAATTGGGTTTGCCTAATGACATAAGAAACTACAAAATATACTTAATTTATTCTTTTGAATCAAAAATCCTTCTCAATTTCCATTATAACAAAAATGATAAGTATATGTAAACCCCACAACAGAAATTCTTACACAGATACCAAATTGGGTATCTTTTTTAGAGTATGTTTCCTTTCCTATACCTCTAAATCAAGGGAATTCCTTGGAACAAAAAAAGGCCCGGCTGGGTATTGACCGGGCCAGGCCCAAAAGGCACTTCGAACAAAATAAAAGCAAGAAGGTCTTCTTTATTTATCTTTCTATTTGGATCTTTCGAGCATCTAAATGGAATTGCTAATTATATAATAACGATAAAGAATGTGAAAGAAATACTTTCTTTAATCCTTACTTGATGTGTAATGTAACATAGTAATTATCTTTTTCAATTGGGAGAGATGGCTGAGTGGACGAAAGCGGCGGATTGCTAATCCGTTGTACGAGTTATTCGTACCGAGGGTTCGAATCCCTCTCTTTCCGTTTCCGTTGATGACTTTATATTTTTTCTTTCAAATTTCGCAAACCCCTTTTGATTTTTTCCTAGTTAAACGTATGGAATATACAAAATAAAATCTTAAGAAAATTGTAAAATCAAGCAAGAAACACGAAATTTTTATTCTTCACGTCCAGGATTACGTCCTGGATCATTGGATAGGAATCCAAAGATGAAGAGAGAAACAAAGAATATTACTACTGTGTAAACGAAAAGTTTGAGAGTAAGCATTACACAACCTCCAAGATCATTTTTTGAAAAAGAAAAACGAGAAAAGATAATAGATCCTCCATTTTTATATCACATATCCTATTTTGACACCAAGAAATGAATTCTAGAAATAGAAAAGAATGTTCAGAAATTCAAATGAAGTTGAAATTTGTAATTGTAATAAGAGTCTTTGATTACCACAAATCACTTTCATACCCACAATTAGATATTCTAAGGGCCCCTAACCTAATTAAGGTCTTTCGCCAGAAAAGGATTAGAATCGGGAAATGGGGCGAGCCAAATTGCGGCTATCCAAGAATTTCAATGTTTGAATTGAAGGTTCATATTCCCAGACTTATTTGATCTTATCAATTGTTATAATTTTTCTCGAATAAATATGAATTTTCTAGGATAGTATTCAAGATCTTATCGAAAACTTACAGCAGCTTGCCAAACAAAGGCTAAAAGAAAAAAGAACAGGGGTATAACTGGCATAACATCTACGATTGGATTCAAAAAAGCATAGGCTTCGGGCAATTTGGCAAAGAAAAGACTACTCGGATAAAGGGCAGAATTAAGACAGATCAAACTAAAGATATTAAGCATAACAGACATTTTGTTCGTCGAGATAATTGCATTTTGATTGAGTTTTTTATATAAGGAAAAATGAAGAAAGTAAGGTAGACAAAAAATCCTTCTTTTTCCGCTCAATCAAAAATCCTCCAATTCTCAAAGAAGAATAGAAGAAATCATACTTTCATACAATATCTTAATTGAATTATATGTAATGATCAATAAATTCAGTTGAATTCTAGATATACACATGTCAAAATCCTAGCACGAATCTATAATATATTCTATAAAGAAGAATAAAGAAGAAAGATTTTCTATAGATAGTTGGACTGGAATTGACGAACACTTAATAGCAATATTATTCTTTATTAGTATTAATGTCCAATAAAAATAGAAATGGGGCGTAGCCAAGTGGTAAGGCAACGGGTTTTGGTCCCGCTATTCGGAGGTTCGAATCCTTCCGTCCCAGAGCATATCCATTGTATCCGAATACATCTTTTTTGTTCAACAAGGTTCTGTTTCAAGGTCTAATATTGGATAGAATATTATTCTTTTTTCTTTTTTGAATGATTCTTTTCGGAATCATATCTCAGTTTTTCACAAACTGAACTAAATCGAGTTCAAATGACATGGAAATGTAACTGAATCCTTTTGTGATCCAGATAAAGATAAGATGGGACATAGATCACAGTTGCAGAAAGATTATTTAACCTCAGGTTAAACAAAATAGGAAAATACATATAAAACGAGGAAGTGCTTAGCCTATAGGTATGTATTGTAGGTATGTATTGTTATCCTATTTCAGCGACAACAGTCTTTCTATTTTTGTGAAAAAGAATTTGCATCCCTAAAATATTCAAATTTAAATATTTAACAATGATATTTATTTTTATTGTTCGATCTATTTAACTTATTTGCTTGAAATCATTGACAATTCTATTTGAAAAGAAACAGAGATTTTTATTTCTTATTTTATTTCTTATTATAATCAAATGTAGCCTTTACTGTAAAAGTAAAACTTGACTGAAATAATGATGTCGAAGTAGGAAACTTTTTCAATTATCAAGATTTGTAATGATTCCTTATGGGTTGAATCTTTGGAAAGTTGGAAATGGGTCAGTCTATCTTATTGAGTTACTTGAACAGGCAAAGTCAAATAGAATTTATTTATTCGTGTTATTTCTGTTAGTTAGGTTATTTCTATATTTCGATTTCTGGATATTTCTGTTAGATTCTTTTTGAGATAGAGATTTATAGAAAAAAGTTCCGTTCATACAAAAAAAGCTCGGGTCTTGCTAAGATTTCTTCAGAAAAATCTTTATTATCCATGTAGTTAATAGTTAAGAAAAAATATAAATGACTATGCCTCTGTACCGACTGAACCAATGACTATTCATGATTCCATAATTGAATCAATTCCATACTGGTTCCAAATTACAAATTAGAGGAATGTTATGGTAAAACTTCGTTTAAAACGATGTGGTAGAAAGCAACGTGCGACTTGAAGGACACGATCCGGTGTGGATTCTTATTCTTACATCCACCATTTTCTTTTATATAGGAATGAAGGTGCTCTTGGCTCGACGTTGTTTGTTCTATTCTACTAGAACCCTTCTTTTTTTATTGGGTTGTAATGTAAATAGTTCATGATGGAGCTCGAGTAGAAAGTATTTATTAATTTCTCAGGGGCAAAGATCTAGGGTTAATGCCAATCAATAAATTGGAACAACTTCGTAAGTATATCTTCGATATAGAAATCGAAAGGATCCGATTCGAGCAAATTTTCAATTCAAAAAAATTGAATTGTTGGAACCGCAAAAACTTTTTCGATCCACAGTGTATCGCGTACGAATCAACCGTCGGTATGATTCTTTGATAGAAAGAAATCGCAAAAGGGGTATGTTGCTACCATTTTGAAAAGATTAAGAAGCACCGAAGTAATGTCTAAACCCAATGATTTAAAACACAGATAAAGGATCCCAGAACAAGGAAACACCGCTTCAATTGTCTCACAGATCCGAATAAAGAATCTAAATACTAAATAGGAGACAAAGGGGGGGGGTTAAAGACCACTCAATAAAAAAATATATTAATTTTCTTTAATTTAATATATTTGATAATATTCAACTTGAGTTATGAGTACAAATGATTTTTTAGTTTTCAGGAAGGAAGCTAAATAAAAATGACTATGAGTTCAATTATAGGGTAATTTCTTTTACGGATTCCTTTACTATTTATTAGAATTTTATTCTTTATTCATAGACAAAACTTCGAATCATTTTTTCTCGAGCCGTACGAGGAGAAAACTTCCTATACGGTTCTAGGGGGGGGTTCTTTTTCATCTACATCTATCCCGATGAGCCGTCTATCGAATCGTTGCAATTGATGTTCGATCCCGAAGAGAAGGAAGAGATCTTCGGAAAGTAGGTTTTTATGATCCAATCAAGAATCAAACTTATTTAAACGTTCCTGCTATTCTCTATTTCCTTGAAAAAGGTGCTCAGCCCACAGGAACTGTTCAGGATATTTTAAAAAAGGCAGAGGTTTTTAAGGAACTTTGCCCTAATCAAACGAAATTAAATTAAGGAAATAAAAACTAAGGATAGGATAGTGATTTCTATATCATTTTGGATATCTTTTCTATACTATGTTTTTTTATTTCCTTCTTTTCTTGCTCTATTAGTATCTATTTCTCATTGCTTTTATAGAATCTTTTTC